TTGATTCAAGACATTTCCACTTTAGTGTCCGAGTAGATACTCTTATTTTCTCTCGAACCATAGTAATATTATTTGATCAAATTATTGAATTGTTTATTTCTCTTGAAATCTAGTTAATGGTTATTTTTACACACGTCTTTTTTTAGGGGGCCTACAGCCATTATGGGGCATAGGAGTTACATCACATATATAACTTAATAGTATACCGCTTCGACGAATAGCTCTTAATGCTGCATCTCGTCCGAGACCGGGGCCTTTTATCATGACTTCTGCTCGTTGCATACCTTGATCCACTACTGTCCGAATAGCAGTTCCTGCTGCAGTTTGAGCCGCAAATGGCGTCCCTCTTCTTGTACCTTTGAATCCACAAGTACCGGCGGAGGACCAAGAAATAACTCGACCCCGTACATCCGTAACAGTCACAATTGTATTGTTGAAACTTGCTTGAACATGAATAACTCCCTTTGGTATTTTATGCGTACTTTTACGTAAACCAATACGTCCATTCCTACGTGAACCAATTCTTGGTATGGGTTTTGCCATATTTTATCATCTCATAAATATAAATCAGAGATATATGGATATATCCATTTCATGTTAAAATAGATCTTTTTTTTTTTTTTTTTTAGTTTTTTGGAAAGATTATCCTTGTCTTTGTTTATGTCTCGGGTTGGAACAAATTACTATAATTCGTTTCCGCCTACGGATCAGTCGACATTTTTCACAAATTTTACGAATGGAAGCTCTTATTTTCATATTTGTCTGTCATTCCTTACTTTAATTGCGAATCTACCTATTTGAAGAAAATAAGTTTCTTGAAATTTTTAATTTAGAAGTGTATCCTTACAAAACAAAAACAAAAGAATATTGAAATGAAAAACAAAAAAAATTATTTGCATCTTTGTTTTGTAGTTTATAAAACTATACGTTCTATGGTTGAATCATAAAAATTGACTTTCATTTTAACACTATTCCGCGATAGTATATGTATAGTACTATGTTGAATCGTTCCTAAAAAAAATCTAAAATTCTATCTCCATTATCTAAATGACAACGAACCCGGAACATATCAGGGGTTCTGTAATTAAACCTTCATCACTTTCTTTTTGTTCTTTCATTTTTGGTGAAAACCCTTGAAGTATCAACGAATGAAGCAAGACTTATATCATATTAGAAATCCTCTCTTTTTTTTTAAGAGATAGGGGAGTTTTGTATATAATTCGCATATTATAAAGATTACCATATATAACACAAAATTTCTCCGCCCATTTTTTCTAGTCGAGCCTCTCGGTCTGTCATTATACCCCTAGAAGTAGAAAGAATTACAACGCCCATCCCCCCTAAAATTCTAGGAATTTTTTGATAGTTAGAATAGATTCGTAGACCAGGTCTACTGATCCGTTTTAAATTTAAAAAACTTTTAAATGTTCCTTTCCTATTCCTTTTATGTCGCAGGGTTAAAACCAAAAAATTTTGGTTGTTTTGAAAATGTTTCCTTACGTTTTCAATAAAACCTTCTCGTAAAAGTATTTTCACAATGTTTTCAGTGATGTTAGTAGATGGTATTCGAACCATTTCTTTTCTAGTCATGTCAGCATTACGTATAGAGGTTATTAGGTTAGCAATAGTATCCTTACCCATGATAAACCAAAATGAGTGTTTCTTTCGAATTTGAATATAATTAACATGCTCTTTATTTATTCAATATTTTGAAAAGTATATACGTGAGATACAATCTATTAATTAATTTCATTCAAATATTCTAACTATATCTCGGTCTCATCTTATAACACTTCAGGTGCTAATGAAATAATTTTAGTGAAATTTAACTGTCTTAATTCGCGGGGGATCGCACCAAAAATGCGGGTTCCTTTTGGATTTCCCTCTTGATCAATAAGAACCGCAGCATTGTCATCATAGCGTATTATCATACCGTTTTCACGTTTAAGTTCTTTACAAGTACGTACAATTACAGCTCTAATCACTTCTGATCTTTCTAGAGGTGTATTTGGGACTGCTTCTTTGATTACAGCAATAATAACGTCACCAATATGAGCATATCGTCGATTACTAGCTCCTATGATTCGAATACACATCAATTTTCGGGCCCCGCTGTTATCCGCTACATTCAAATGGCTTTGAGGTTGAATCATATTATTTTTGTGAATCTGTTCTTTCAATTCTAAGGGCTAAAAAAAAAAAAAGAAATATTATTTGTTCAAACCAAACAAAAAAGAAATTCGAAATGGCAATTTTTTTTTGCATACCAAAGACCGCTTTCCTTTGATTCTACATTCCTATCCCGAAATAATGAATTGGGTTCGTATAGGCATTTTGGACGCCGCTATTGAAATAGCTTTTCTGGCTATATTTTCTGCTACTCCCCCCATTTCATAAAGTATTCTACCCGGTTTAACGACAGTTACCCAATATTCAGGAGATCCTTTCCCCGAACCCATACGTGTTTCTGTGGGTCTTACTGTAACTGGTTTGTCTGGAAATATACGTACCCATATTTTTCCACCACGTCGTGCATTTCGTGTCATTGCTCTTCGTCCCGCTTCTATTTGTCTAGATGTGATCCAAGCAGGTTCAAGTGCCTGAAGAGCATATCTACCGAAACAAATATGATTACCTCGATACGAAATTCCTTTCATTCTTCCTCTATGGTGTTTACGAAATCTAGTTTTTTTGGGGTTATAGTGGATAGTTGTTTTTTCTCAATTCCATCTCTACTACAGAACTGGACATGAGAGTTTCTTCTCATCCAGCTCCTCACGAATCAAACGATTCAAAAAGAACAGCCTATACATATATAGTGTCAATAATAGACTGAATTAGGGTATTCTTTGAGATTTCATCTAATCTATTATCCATTTTTCTCTCTTCTTTTGAAATAGAACTAAATATGTATTCTATTTATACATGATTTACATATTTATATATTTTATATATTCAAAAAAATTATTTATAATTTTTTTTTAAGGTCTTATAAATAATGGAATCTTTATTTGATTTTCGTTTGTCTTTTCTTTTATTATCTATTATTATTATTTTTCGGGTCTTTGATCGACCAAAATATAGAAATCCAAGCCAATAAAAAAAGTTCGTGGGCGAATATTTCCTCTTTTTATATGTATTTACGTTCTAAGCTTAGCCCGTGAAATGATTTTTCCGAATTAATGGATTGGTCTTGGGTGGATTCCGCCATCCTACCCAATGAATCATTAATATTGATTTTCAACAGAATATTATGTATTCTTGGGTTCCCTCGTCTCCATCATTTCTTGAGTAATGGTTAGGTCTTAATTCTACAATGGAGCCCCTAATGAATGAAATTTGTTGTTGAGTCAATCTTCTCAGTCTTTATTGACTCAGGGCTCTTGGCTTTTTTCTTCTATTAAAGGATTCATCTAATTATGAATCAATTCGTATTGCTGTTTTCTTACACTACCTTTTATGAGATGACGCATAGACCTTACATATTCCCTATTGGAATCTTATATCATTGATATTCTTTTTCTCTCTTTCTTTCACCCTTCCATTTATCCGTATACTTTTAATGCTTCACAACTGATAATTAGATTGGTGTTTTTGTTTATGCAAAAAAGATTTCAGTTGCTACAATGATATGACATGACCAATATAACATATCTTGACTGCTTTCTTTTTTCGATACAGATAATGTGAAACGATGAGTTGGTTATTTTTTTTTTTATTATATTATTATTAGTTCATATTATGTTATGGTCAGGTCCATTTTTATCCTAACAGAAAAATCAACGAGTCGCACACTAAGCATAGCAATTATTTCAAATAATTAATTGAATTTTTATTCAAGCCTATAGAATTTCTCATTTACTATTCAAAAAAAAATGAATTTTTTTTTTGTTTTCTATCATTGAATAAAATGGAAAGACAAATTCAGGAAAGGCTTATTATTCCTCGTCTACAAATATCCAAATTTTAATCCCTAATATCCCATAGATAGTTGCAACTGTATAGGAACAATAATCAATTTTAGCTCGAATGGTTTGTAGAGGAACCCTACCTTCTCTGATCCATTCAACACGTGCAATTTCTTTTCCGTCTATACGCCCTGCAATTTGTACTTGAATTCCCTTTGTACCTGCCTGTTCAGTTAATTCAATAGCTTTTTTCATTGCTTTTCGAAATGAAACTCTATTCTTTAGCTGCCCGGCTATAAATTCTGCAAGAATAGTAGGGTTTCCGTAAGGGTTTTCAAGTCTTGTAATAGCAATGTTTAGTTTTCGGTTGACAAAATTGAACTCTTTTTGTACATTCATTTGTAATTCTTCGATTCTTCGAGACCCACTTTCTATTAATAACTTTGGGAAGCCCATATAGATTATTACCTGAATGAGATCAATTCTTTTTTGAATCTCGATACGTGCAATTCCCTCAACACCGGAGAATATTCGTATATTTTTTTTTACATAATTTTTGATACAATCTCGTATTTTTTGATCTTCTTGTAGACCTTCAGAATACTTTTTTGGTTGTGCAAACCAAATAGAACGATGTCCTTGGGTTGCACCAAGTCTAAAACCGAGTGGATTTATTTTTTGTCCCATACTCCCCCATTATTATCCATATTATAACATGTGATATCCGTGTATTTATTTATACATTTAGGGTTTTTTAAGCATAATATGGAGTATTCGGATCTTTTACACTCTTCTTCATTTAAAGATATATCTTTCAATACAATAGTTATATAACAAGTGGGTCTTTTTATCGGATAACTTCGGCCTTGAGCTCGAGGTTTTAATTTTTTCACAGTAATACTTTTGTTGACTTCAGCTTTACTAATGACTAAATTAGTTTCGTTGAGACCCATATTGTGACTAGCATTTGCTGCTACAGAATAAACCAATTTTAAAATGGGATAACATGCTCGATAAGGCATGAGTTCTAGTATCATAAGTGTTTCTTCGTAAGAACGTCCACGAATCTGATCAATTACTCTTCGTGCTTTGTGAGTGGACATACATATATGTTGACCTAAAGCGTATACTTTTGTATATCTATTCTTTTTTGTCTTCTTTATCATAAGGTTCACCTCTCACTAATGAATCATAAGTATTTTTTGTATCTATATTTATTTTATTTTCTGATTTTACTAATTCAAATTATTAACGACGAGATTTATTATCATTTTTCGCATGCCCCCGGAAATTGAGAGTTGGCACAAATTCTCCCAACTTATGCCCTACCATACGATCTGTTATATAAACAGGCAAATGCTCCTTTCCATTATGAATAGCAAGAGTATGCCCAATCATTGTGGGTATAATGGTAGATGCTCTTGACCAAGTTATTATTATTTCTTTTTCTTCCTTTGTGTTAAGCTTATGTATCTTTTTTAATAAAAAATTTGCTACAAAAGGATTTTTTTTTAATGAACGTGTCACAGTTAATTTCACTCCTATTTTTTTCTTATTTGCACATCTTTTTTTTTATGAACAAAAGATGTGCACGAATTCCGGAAATTTCTTATTCAATTCAATGATGCATTCCATTAATTGAATTTACAATTTCATTGAATTGAAAAATGGATCTTATTATGATTTATAGTAATTCTATATTCATTTTATTCGAATTATCTTATTTTAGAAAATAATATAGAGTACTTTATATAATAATAATTTATATATTAAAAAATAGAATTCAAATATTCGAATTTGAAATGAATCAATTCAAAAATATTTGTCTATTATGAATTTCGAAATATAGTAATCAAAAAATAATAAATCTATAAAATTACCATATCATTTTAATAAAAAAAATAGAAGATAAAATATATAAGATAAGCGGGTAGCGGGAATCGAACCCGCATCGTTAGCTTGGAAGGCTAGGGGTTATAGTCGACGTTGATTCATCATTTTGAACGTCTCTAATTCAAAACCGAACGTGAAACTTTGATTTCATTCGGCTCCTTTATGGAAGATGGAAAAAAAAGATGTAAACGAAAAAAAAAAAAAATTCTACCCATAACATCTATGTCAGCCTTTCTGTCTGAATGCATTCAAAAGGACCTGCTTTATAGATGATCCCTATAGAAGAAAAGAGGATTCTAACAATCTTTTCTAGTTACTTCGTTCCCTATTTCTATTTGAAATAATCCTTAGGAAAAGTCTTTTTTGTTTCCAACGAGCTAAAACAATATAATCTGTCGATGTCTCTAGTAAACCAAAGACATTGTTTAATAGCTATTTTGTTTTGCTTCAATCTCCCTTATATAAATCTCAAATTGAAGATTTAGTTACGATTAGAAATAGACCGTTCTTTCTACCTTTATCCATGGATTCCTTACTCGTTCAATTGGAAGTATGGATCCAATTCAAAAAAAAATTATGTTTCGTAATTTCATGATCCAATTTTTTCAATTTATAACGGACTCTTGGATACAAATCACGAGAATTTCTATTTTTCCTCGAATTTTTCATCGATAGGAAAAGGATTAAATCCTTTTAAGAAATAAAGTTTTTGATCGAAATATAAATCAAACGAAAGACCCTTTAACTATTAAAGGGTTAATAGAACGAATCACCCTTTTACCACTAAACTATACCCGCTACAATGCTATTATTGCATATAAATCGACCTTTTGTCGAACACAAAAATAGGTCATAGTAATAAGTAATAAAAAAATAGGATCAGAAAAAAAATCATGAAAATGAGAGCGTTGACATATTTTTATCAGGAAGACTAATGAGATTAGTAAACGAGGACTCATTTAACTAATTAAATGATAAGTTTTTTTTATTCCAGTAAAAAAAAGTAAATAAAAAAAGAAAGAATAATAAGAAATGGCACTTTGATTCTATATCATTTGATTCTGTATCATAGGAATCGAAATAATCCTTCTTATGATATGATTGTTGTTTCGATTTTTGTTATTTTATTTCAAAAGAATTTTGAGTTTTCAAATAAAATAAATCATTTTTTCTACGATTCATTGGAACAAAAAAAAAAAGCCCGGCTAGGTACTGACCAGGCCAGGCCGTGGAAATAAAAAGGGACTTTTTGGACGAAATAAACAAGGTACTTTTATTGATTTTATTTATTATTTAATATATATATATTTTCATTTTATTTTCTTAATTTATTCAAAATTTTTTTTATTAACATTTAATAGATTGGTATTTATATATTCAAATATTGGATTGTAGATATCTCTTTTGAGCCCTTACTTTATTTAAAATCTAAATGGAATTGGAATTTCTGATAAAAGTTTTTAGATATATATTATCTATATATAGCTTTATATAGCTATCTATAGAATAAATAATAAAGATATAATAAAATAATAAAGAGAGATAAAGAAGGGCTTTTTTCAAGCCTTACTTAATGTATCATAGTAATTATTATTTTTCATTTTTCAATTGGGGGAGAGATGGCTGAGTGGATTAAAGCGTCGGATTGCTAATCCGTTGTACGCGTTTTTCGTACCGAGGGTTCGAATCCCTCTCTTTCCGTTTCTGTCGATGACTTGGTATTTTTTTTTTATATATAGTTAAAGAAAGATGTGGAATAGATAAAAATTTGAAAATCAAGCAAGGAAAACAAAAATCTGATTTTTTATTCTTCACGTCCAGGATTACGTCCCGGGTCATTAGATAGGAATCCGAAAATGAAGAGAGAAACAAAGAATATCACTACTGTATAAACAAATAGTTTTAGAGTAAGCATTACACAATCTCCAATAGCATTTTTTTTTTTTCAAAAAAAAAAAGAGAATAGATTCTCTATTTTTATACTGCATACCCTATTTTTTGACACCAAGAAATGAAGTGATTTCTAGAAAAAAAAAAAAAAATTTCAGAAAATCAGAGTTGAGTTGTTTATTAATGAAAATTTTCTTTTATACCAACAATTATATATTGTGGGGGACTCTAATAGGGTCGTTCAATGGAAAAAAAAGTTATAACAAGAAAATGAGAGTGATCTAGATTTAGCACAGCTATACAAGAATTTCAATATTTAACTTAACGGTTCAGACTGTATGTAAGACTTATCTGATCTTATATTAGAAATTGTTAGAATTTTTTTTTCGAGTAAATCATGAATTTTTCTAGGACAGTATGAAAAATCTCATCGAAAACTTACAGCAGCTTGCCACACAAAAGCTAATAAAAAAAAGAACACAGGTATTACTGGCATAATATCTACTATTGGATTCAAAAAAGCGTAGGCCTCGGGTAATTTGGCTAAGAAAAAGCTACTTGAATAAAGGACAGAATTAAGACAGATACAGATTAAACTTAAAATATTAAGCATAACAAACATTTTGTTCTTGAAGATAATTTTTTTTTTGAGTTGATTGAGTTATTAATATCTTATTATTGATATAAGGGATAAGGTAAAAATTAATAACATAAGGTAGGTCAAAAAACCTTTCTTTTCTTTGATTTGAACTCAGCCAATCAAAAATCCTTCCATTCTCAAATCAAAATAGATATAGAAGAAATCCTACTTTCATACAATATCTTAATTGAATTATATCTAATGATCAATAAATTCAGTTTCATTCGATATCTACACGTATCAAAATCCTAGCAACAATCTAATTGATTCTATCAATATTTGGACTGGAATTGACGAACAACCAATAACAATATTAGTGTTTATTAGTCTTGAATAGAAATGGGGCGTGGCCAAGTGGTAAGGCAACGGGTTTTGGTCCCGCTATTCGGAGGTTCGAATCCTTCCGTCCCAGAGTATGCGTATTATATATCATAATATTCCATAATATTATATATGATATAATCATATCAAAATTATCATATCAAAAAAAGATTGCCTTTTTTGAACAACCTTCTGTTTAAGAGTCTAATATTAGATAGAATGTGATTCTTCTTTCTTATCATTATTTTTCTTATTTTTGATTCGTCTCTAAATCATATTTTTTTCACAAATTGAATCGAGTTTAAATACCATAAGACGTAGATGGAATTGAATCCATTTTTTATCTAGGTAAAAGATGGGAACATAGATAAAAAAAAAAGACTTTTTTAATGAAAAAAAAAGTAGGACGGGCTTTTCATCGTATGTCCATATCTTTCATATTCATATTTGAAATTCGTTATTCATAAAAAAACCTTACGTCTCATATATTTTCCATGATGTCATTTCAATTCAAAATCGAAATGTGAAAGCCTCTCTTATTCTCTATCCCTTAAATGGTGTGTGCAACTTGATTATTTGATTTCTGTGGATTTATGTGGAATTATAAATACGAAGGGCTTGCGTTTTTGGTACTAATTGAATTGAATCAATGGGATTAAGTCTCTTAAGACCGGTTTAGGCTAAAATAATTTAGAGTAAAAAAAAATTGGATTTGTTTTTGATCTATCTATTTGTTTTAAATCATTGATGGGTTAATTCGAATAGGTTTTTTTTATGATAATAAAAGATAATAAAATGTCCCTTCCCTAGTCAAATAATAATATCGAGGTAGAAAACTTTCAATCAATTATTTTGAATGATTTCCTATGAATCCTTGGTACTTGAAGAAGTGTTAAACTGGCGAATCCATCCTATCAAGAAACTTGAAAATGCGGATTCAAAAAGAACGTATTTCTTATTTATTCGTCATTTTTTCTAAATTTATAGAAATCAAAAAAAAAAGAATAATATATATATTCCATTTCATATTAAATAAATATTGCATTCATACAAAAAATTGTATTCATCCAATATACTAAAAGAAAATCCAATATCTAAAAGAAAATGTGGGTTTAAAAAAAAAAATGGAATTCTTGCTGATACTTTTTAAGAAACTACCCATTCATAACAGTATAGATAACTATGTACCAACTAAACCAATGACTATTCATGATTCCATAATTGAATCAATTACATACCAGTTCCAAGAAACTAGAGGTTATGGTAAAACTTCGTTTAAAACGATGTGGTAGAAAGCAACGTGCGACTTGAAGGACATGATCAACTGTGGATTCTTATCTTACATCCACCATTTTCTTTTATATATAGGAATGAAGATGCTCTTGGCTCGACATCGTTTGTTCTGTTCCACTATAACCCTCATTTCATTTTGGGGAAGTTTTAATGTAAATATTACATGATGGAGCTCGAGTAGAAAGTATTAATTCATTTATCAGGGGCGGAGATCTAGGGTTAGTGTCAATCAATAAGTTGAAACAACTTCGTAAGTATATTTTCGATATAGAAATCGAAAGGATCCAATTCAAGCAAGTTTCAAATTCAAACATCAAATTTGTTGGAATTAGGAAAACTCTTTTGATCAAAAGTGTATCACGCGAGAATCAATCATTCATATGGTTCTTTGATAAAAAGAAATCACAAAAAATGGTATGTTGCTGCCATTTTGAAAGGATTAAAGATCACCGAAGTAATGTCTAAACCCAATGATTCAAAGCAAAGATAAAGGATCCCGGAACAAGGAAATACCTTTTTTAATTGTTTTAATAACTAAACTTGTTAATTGTCTCAATAACTAAACTAGATCAGAATGAAGAATAGAATAGATTCTAAAGGAGACAGGCAAAAAGGGGGTTATAGACGGCTCAATAAATGAAATGCTTAAAGGTTTTCCTTTGAGTGAGAGTTACCCAACTTGAGTTATGAGGATACAAATAAGAATTTTTTTTTAATTTCTTTTTTGGAAAAGAATAAAAAAGAAAATGAAATCATAGTCTAATTGATTTGATAATCTATGGATCTATTTTACATTAATTAGAATTCTATACATATACATAACTTCAAATTTTCTCGAGCCGTACGAGGAGAAAACTTCTTATACGGTTCTGGGGGGGGGGTATTGTTAATCTACATCTATCCCAATGAGCCGTTTATCGAATCGTTGCAATTGATGTTCGATCCCGAAGAGAGGGAAGAGATCTTCGTAAAGTGGGTTTTTATGATCCGATAAAGAATCAAACCTATTTAAATGTTCCTGCAATTCTATATTTTCTTGAAAAAGGTGCTCAACCTACAGGAACTGTTCATGATATTTCAAAGAGGGCTGCGGTTTTTACGGACTTTGACCTGAATCAATAACCGAAAAATGAAATTAATGAAATAAAAAAAAAAAGAGGGTGTGGATGACTTGTCTATAGCTTTGGATAACCTTTTCTCTATTATTTCCCCCCTCTCTTGTTCTACTACACTTATTTATTAAAGATCAATCAAGTGAATAAATGAAATAATTGGTTTTATACTAGAAATAGAAAATTTGGACATTACCATCAATGGGTTGGTTTTTGTTGGAAATCTATGAACAAATAAAAAAACACAAGGGATTACGCTTGTTTATTCTACTTATATTTATTTATTGATTGAATAAACCCGAGATTTTTTTCTACTTTACTTCTTCCTTACCTTAATTTATTCTTTCGCCTACACTTTTTTTTTTCTATTTATGTTCATTATCTCTATCGTGCCAATCCAACACAACTCCGTAGTTTTTTATTTTTTTATTTATTTTCTCTTTTTTTCATTTGAATTATTATATATTTTATATATATTATATATATATATTTTCCTATTTCTATTTATTTCAATTAATAGAAATATATAATTTATAGATGAAATATTCATAAATAGATATTTCAATTGACTAATTCAATTGAATAATGAAATATAAATAAAAAAAGAAAGATATTCAATTGAAATTGTTATTTCTATTTTTTTTTTTTTTATTCTTTTGTGTTCTCCATTGTATTCATTTTTCACTATTCACATTCATATTGACAACAGTGGATCAAACAAATATAATCCGATTGTAGATAAATAGATCTAGTTATCTCCGCTTCATAGACTTGGTTTTTTTTTATTTGACTTCATTCAATTCACATGATGGGCTCATTGGATTTTCTGTGATACAAGAAGTTACTTTTGTGTGATATAAAAATTTTGATTCAAAAAAAAAATAGATAATCTAAGAAGGGATAACATAAGATAAGATACAAGAGACGGTATATCCATTTTTTTGATTTTTATTGGATTCCATTTGATATTTTATTTGATTACGTCGTGCAATTCCATTTCGTTTTTGATTCTGATTGTATCTACACATACTAATTCTTTTTTTTATTCGGGTTGCTAACTCAATGGTAGAGTACTCGGCTTTTAAGTGCGGCTAGCATCTTTTACACATTTGTATGAAGTAACAGATTCGTCCATACTATCGGTAGAGTTTGTAAGACCACGACTGATCCTGAAAGGAATGAATGGAAAAAACAGCATGTCGTATCAATGGGGAATTCGGGGAATATTTTTACCTGATGGGTTCAAAAGCTTGTTTGAATTCTTGATGTGGAACAAAAGAAATTTCAAGTCGGGTCGAATGAATAAATGGATAGAGCTCTAAGGCTCCAATTCTAGAGAAATAAAAAGCAACGAGCTTATGTTCTTAATTTGAATGATTACCCGATCTAATTATACGTTAAAAAGATATTAGTGCTTGATGCGGGAAGGACTTTTCTCATGAG